AATGCCAAAGAATTTCCGGCCGTTACCATGTAGTATTCATCTATGCTTGGTGATAAATAAACCACCCGTACCCCCTTTGAGCTTTCAGAAATTTCATAAAATGGTCTTTCTAAAGACCCCCAATGACCAATCCTCGCATGAATTGCTAAAGATCCAATGAGTCCAACATTGATTCCTTCAGATGTGTCAATTGGGCAAATACGCCCATAGTGACTAGGATGGATATCGCGTATCCGAAAACTCGCAGTTCTCCCTGTCAACCCCCCAGGACCCAAATAACTTGATTTTCGCCCATGAACTATTTGTGTCAATGGATTTGTTTGATCCATAACTTGAGATAAGGGGTGTAGGCCGAAAAAGGATTCATAAGTGGTTGTTAATGCAGTTGAAGTTACCAAATTATGAGGAGTCGGTATCCATTTTTGCCTAATCGCTCCACCTATAGTTCCCCGAACCGCATTTTCTAAACGAATCATAGCCAATCCGAATTGATCTTGTAAAAGATCCGCTACAGAACGAATACGTTTATTTTTCAAGTGATTCAGATCATCAAGTGTACCCATTCCAAATTTCATTCCGATCAAGTGATCCGCAGCTGCCAATACATCCCGCGGTAACAAAAATGTAATGTGCTGAGGTATATCAAGATTAAGTCTCCGATTCATATTTCGTCGCCCAATCTTTCCTAATTCACATCTTTGTTGAAAAAATTTCTTTTGTAATTCCTTACATAAGGACTCAGAAAACACCGGATCCCCCCCCACACAAGCAAATTGTTGATAAAACTCCAAAATGGCATTTTCTTTTGACCCAATTTTTTCTTTTTCCTTATCATTCGGAAAAGACAAGAAAATTTCAGGGTAGCATACATTATCTATAATTTCTCTTAGATTCGAACCCATAGCTGATGATGGAACTAGAATAGATATTTTTTGTTTCCTGCTCACACGCGCCCATATCCTTGCTTTTCTATCAATCTCTAATTCTGATCTTCCTCCCCAATCTGATATTATGGTACCGGTATAGACCGGAATTCCCCTATGGTCCAATTCTGAACGGTAATAAATACCGGGACTTTGCAATATTTGATTGATCACTATTCTGTATATTCCATTTACTATAAAGGTTCCCAGGGAATTCATTAGAGGAATGTTTCCAATAAATATGGTTTGTTCTTGCATATCCCTACCCGTTTTCCAAATTAATCCCGCGGGTACATATAATTCAGAACAATATGTGAGCGATTCACGCACAGCATCTCTTTCTTTTATTAAAGGTTCTACCAATTGATATGTTTCCACAAATAATTGAAATTCAATTTCTTGATCTGTATCTTCAATTTTTGGAAACTTATAAAGTTCTTCCGTCAAGCCCTGATCAATGAATCTACAAAATCCTTCAAATTGTATCTGACTAAACCCAGGTATTGTAGACATTCCCTCATTTACATCTTGAAGCATCTTTATTTTAGTTTCCCATTTATCGAAAAAATCCCATGCATTGGCTCATTCTTCCATGAACCATATGGATTTATCTAGCAATGATGGAATATAGATTCTGTTTACGGAATCGCATGAAATTTTACCCAACTTCATATATGTAATGTATGAAATATGGTATGATATGAGCAGAGAAATCAAAAAAATTTTCTACTTAAAATTTAAATTCGAATTTCTAACAAATACAAATGGAAATGACTTGATAAAAAATTCCTGAAAAAAAAAAAAAAAAAAAATTCTGCCGCTTAGGTTTATGTTATGGAGTCTTGTATACAATATAAAAAGTGATCAAAAATTCACCTATTATTCTAATAATACACTCTGATTGAATACCAAAAAAGTAAAGGGACTCCGAATTTTTAATCTCTTCCCTATAAATGCGATAAAGACAGAAAAGATTCGCAGAGAGGAGAGACATTGTGACCCATTTGTTATGTTAGTCAAATTCGCGGAATACTAATGTAGTGCGCAAGAGGGGTTGTATTTATTAATAACACACAGGTCTGATTATGCGCATATCGCCTATCTAAGTTCTACTTGGGACAACATGACATGAAACGTGCTATATCCTAAATGATTTTTGATATTCAACAGATTCAATGAAAAATTGAAGCATGGTAATTCCCTTTTCCCTTCCTTAATTCCCCTTATTTCGCTTATATACATATATAAATAAGAGAGCGTGTTAGGTATATCTGTGTAAAAATTGATGTTCTGGGGTTTACATATACACATAATTGTTGTTATAATTGTAATTGAAAAGTTTTTTATTTGAAAATAGTTGAAATTGACACTAATTAGTTGCATATCAATTGAATTTTCTTAATACTCACTTTTCTTATAACATTAAGGAAACAAACGCAATTTGAGATCCAAGAACTGAAGGCACAGTCAATAGTTAATGGTTCCTATTTCCATTTCATTTTTGATTCTGTAACTGAAAAGCCACATTCTCTCTTTCAATAGAAAGCAAAGGGAGGGTTGGCGTTGTGTAGTTGGAAATTTGAGATACTCTACAATTAATTCAAAGGAAGCCACCGGTTCCAATAAAAGGGCGAGGTTTCTTTTAGGTTTATTAGAATAGAAAGGGGATAAGAAAAACGGGATTCAAGATGCAAATCCAATCAAAAAATGGAATAGTTCTATCTATTTTTTTTTTTTTTCCGTTTTGGCGGCATGGCCGAGTGGTAAGGCGGGGGACTGCAAATCCCTTTTTCCCCAGTTCAAATCCGGGTGTCGCCTGATCAATAAAAACTAGAAATCCTTTTGTTGGTAGTATAAAAATCGACAAATTCTTGCCCATCAAAAGCAAGGGAAAAGGGCTAGAATGGCCGATACGTGCTCAAAATAGGGAGGTTCTATATCTATAAAAAATGTTAATCCTTACGACTAGGGTTCAAGGAAGGGTTTTAGTATAATAGAAGGGCTAGTCTATCAAGACTTTCATTACTAGTGTAGCGTCTACTGACCGAGTCTTGAGTTAGATAGTCAAACGGGGAATCAAACAAATTAAATTAGTAGTGGTGTAAAGGGCATAAGATACTTTGTATACAGACTCACAAAAGTCTCTGAATGCTCAGACATTCACTCAATATTGGATTGGATAATTGGCTTTTCGTAGAATCAAATCAAAGTTTTTTTTTTTACTTTTAGTTTCGGTAACCCCCAGGGAAAGGTAGAATGTAATGGGTGGTCTCCCGACTGTCTCTGTGCAACAATCGGGAAAAGTAAGTAAGGATTAGAGCAAAGAAGGGATAGAAAAATCTGAGATATTTTGATCTATCTTGATTGTCTTTTTTATGTCTTTCGCTTATGAAGATCAAAAAAAAACAATAGGGCTTACTATTCCTACGTGTTCCATTACGAACATTCCTTTCAGTTTTATAATTCCAAAGAGTAACTGTGCTCTTGCTTGAGCTTAAGGCTTCCCAAATTCACCGGAAATCATATAAAAACTTGGTATGGGTGGATTTATTGGATTGGTTTATCAATTGTCTTCCTTCGGTCAGAATCCCTTTTTGACTCTGCGCCATTGATTCCATTATTATTAGTGATCAATAATCACTAATAGAAGAATTTCTTCATATTCATAGAGATAGGGGACATAATTCACATGGATATAGTAAGTCTTGCTTGGGCTGCTTTAATGGTAGTCTTTACATTTTCCCTTTCACTCGTAGTATGGGGAAGAAGTGGACTCTAGAGTCACTAAAAATTGAATTGAGTAATCAAACTGTATCAATAGTTTCAGAGATCATTCTGCAAGGCGTTTTTAATTTTAATAAAAAAGACTCCCATTTCCAAATTCTACAGGAATTCAGTACCAGTAAAAGTAGAGTAATATATGAAGAATAACCTTTCAATTAAACAAAAATTTCAATGATTCCCATGTTCGTATTTTCAAAGTAAAAGGGATATACATGAAATTTTTCGAAAAAAAAAAAAAATGATTCCGAAGAGTAAAAGTGGACATTCGATTATCGGATTGATGGAATCACGACAAATCAAATGGATGTAGCAAAGAATTAGACTAAAATTGAGGGGCTCCTTCCATTTATGTGTACTTATATGTACATTACACATATGTGATTTATGTGTACCTGGATGAATATACATATTTTAGATGGATCTATAATAAAAAAGCCTATATTTTTTTTACAGTCTAACTTTATACAATGATACGATAGATAGTATGGTAGAAAGAAATATCGGAACCTTTCTACCATACTATCAGATCTCCTATACTGTTGATTCTAATCCATTCATCTCAATCAAGACGTGGGATTTAAATCTCCTTTCATTTATTCCATTAATTAATTAATTATAAGAACTGACAAGTCAAGCTTTATTTTAATTTTAATCATTTTGACTGACCGTTTTTACATAAATAATAAGTAAAAAAGCAGTAGGAATTAGAATGAACAATGCAGTAGCAATAAATGCGAGAATATTTACTTCCATAATTTTATCGTTTTTTTTTTTTTTTACTTCACAATAACTCGGGATCTAATCCCATAGAGATTCTAAGTCTTTCTCCTGTAAATTCCAGGGGATGCAATTCATCCCGATGATATTAAACCGATGATATTAAATCGGATTAATATTATGAATAACAATATCTGAGCTATCAAATCTATTTATCGTCGAGAATTTAATAGTATAACATATGAAGATCTTTTATACATACGGAATGGAATTCCTGATCCAATCAAGAATCCTGTTGAATTTTTCATTCTTTGTTTCTTTTCTATACCCTCCCATTTTCTTTATAGAAATAAAATCAAATAATGAGGTATCATCTGACCCATCTTACGCTTCGATTGGTCACAAACCAATCCATATAGTAGAAGTGAAATAAAAGAAAAAAAAAAGAAGCAAAGCAATTAAGTTTGAAACTCAGTTTTTTATAATCTAATTTCCTTAGAAGACAAAGAGGTTTGATAAAGATCGGTCCCAGTCTAAGAAATATTACTATTTCGACAAAATTACTATTCCATATTTGAAGCTTTCTTCGATAGGACCATTCAAAGAAATAGGAATAAAAAGAGATTATTCATTCCTTTACTAAGCTAAGACTTAGAGTGATAGATCTTTGTTTGATCTTTCTTTTTTTAATATCTTTTTGCCTTGGATTGATACTAGGACACACATAGAATATCCAAAATTCGGTGTGCAATTTAATTTGACTGAAATAGATAGATTTTTCCAATTGGGAATTGGGGTTATACAAACTCGGAGCTAGAAAGGGAGGTACTTTTTAGATTAAAAGTATTCCGACGGGGTAACTAAGGTTAAGTTCATTTTCTATCTACAATATAATAAAAAAATCCCAATTTGTGTATGTGCTCCAGGAAAACAAATGGGTATTCTATTCCATGGATCGGGAGCAAGCGAAAAATCCAGACAAGAACACCATCTCTTGGAATCCTGCATTATAGTGCTACCAACAATTGTACCAATCTACATATGTCTCTCCCTCATCAATCGGTACTAATTAAATTTAAATTAATTAAAATTGCCATATTGTATTTGTTTAATAAGAAATGTAAAACGATAAAGGAAAGAAAAAAGAAATAAGAATCCCAGACTGGAAATTAGATTCTGCTTCGTGTCCCCCCCTTCACAGAAAATAGAGAGATGAATTGATGGATTCACCAGATTCTAGGTCGGGACTGACGGGGCTCGAACCCGCAGCTTCCGCCTTGACAGGGCGGTGCTCTGACCAATTGAACTACAATCCCAGAAAAATGAGGTGTACAACATACATATTTTCAAAAATTTCATTCAAAATTAGTTCAATTCTAGCTAGAATCGTCGTATTGTAACAGAGCAACGAGTGATATATTCCTATCCACACGAATATGGACTTTAGCGCGAACGACACAGATTGCTAGTAATTCTATTGTAAAATCGTATCAAATCAATTGAAAAAAGCTATTTTTTTTTTTACAGATCATAATATGAATCTAGATCATAAAAAAGATCAGAATCATAATATGTGGGAACCTTTAAAACTAAATTAAATAGGGGATAGAAAAATGAAATGGATTCTTTTCTTTATTCCTCCGTATCGGACATTTCTGTAGAAAAAATTGTATATCATCTCATGATGGATCGGCAAATTTTTGGGCCGAGCTGGATTTGAACCAGCGTAGACATATTGCCAACGAATTTACAGTCCGTCCCCATTAACCACTCGGGCATCGACCCAGGAAGAATCAATTCTAGACTTATTGATAATCCATGAGCAACTCCCTTTTGTAGTACCCTACCCCCAGGGGAATTTGAATCCCCGCAATCTCCTTGAAAGAGAGACGTCCTGACCACTAGACGATGGGGGCATACCTGCCCGATCGCCACCATACTATGCTCATAGTATGAACAGTTTTTTGTAATTGTCAATATAATGTAATGGTGTGAATAAGCCCAAGGAAGCTTTCCACCTTTCAGGATTCCTATAATTTTTTTTTTTATTTTTCACTCAGGGTTCACAAACCATTCCCTATAATTATATAGAATTAATGAAGTATAGGATCCCTTCAGGGAGTGATTTGTCCGGCAAAAAAAAAAAAAAGATTAAACTTCATTTTTCAATTCAACTTTCACTCATCGAGTCAGGCATTGTTAAGATAACATATGCCTATCTCGATCTCAGACTAAGACAGGAAATTAAGAAACGCTAGAAAGTTTCTATATAGTTTGGTTCCGGGTATGAGTTCAATCTATTCATCACATGATTCGATAAAATAGAAAATATCTTGGGTCTATAGTCGAATTTTGTATCAATCAATTGAATCTCGTTCCGATGAGGGTTAATAAAAAATAAAGCAAAGTAATTAGGTTTTATCCCGGACTTCCTAAAAAAAATTATTGTTTCTGAATGAAACACTATGGAAACATATACATATATATCTCTCCATATATTATATACATAGGTACATGCAGTAAATTCATAGTGGCTAGTGTCTCACTCAGGAATTGATTCAAAAGGGCCCCTTTAACTCAGCGGTAGAGTAACGCCATGGTAAGGCGTAAGTCATCGGTTCAAATCCGATAAGGGGCTTTTTCCACAAAACTCCAGTCTGAGTCTTTATTTTGTAGTTTTGTAGTAGAGAATAGGAATATTGTTGATATTTGTAATAAAAAAAGTAAACATCTGCATAACATAATAAGTTATTATTCTAAAAAAATGAGTCAATTATTTAAATATAATAAGTTATAAGATATACTATAGTAGTATCATTAAAAAGTTGAGCATTTGTTCATTATAATGATAAGTCATCCCACTATTTGAGAGGATGACTATGTCACTACAAGCTCTATCACGGTTCATTCTTCAAGATTATTGGTTCGGGGACATAGATATTCTATCTCCCCAATCCCAATTATGAATTAATAAATATTCCCACTTTTTTATTATTCCAAAAATTCATCGTCAAATCAAGATAAGAAATCAACAAAAAAAAAAAGAAAAAGTAAGTGGACCTGACCCATTGAATCA